CAAAGTTCCTTAAAAACCTCTGCCTTTTTAAAAATATCCTGAACAGTTCCTGTAGGCTGAGCGCCTTTTTCAAGGAAATAGAGAATAGCAGGAACGTTTAAATAAGTTTGATTCTTGATAGGATCATAAAAACCCACTTTCCGAAGATCTCTTCCTTCTCTTCGGGATCGAACATCAATTGCAACGATTCGATAGACGGCTCATCGGGATAGAGGTAGATGAAAAAGAACTCCCCCCCCTAGAACCGTATAGGAAGTTTTATCCTCGTACGGCTCGAGAAAAATGATTTGAAGTTTTGTTTCTGGATAAAATTAGAATAAATAGGAAAGGAATCCGTAAAATAAATTAGTCTATAATTTAACTCATAGTCATTTTTATTTAGCTTCCTTCCTGAAAAAAAAATCATTTGTGCTCATAACTCAAGTTCAAAAATTCTCAAATATCTTAAATCAATTCAGATTTTTTTGAGTGGTCTTTAACCCCTCCTTTTTTCGTCTCGTTTAAAATCGATTTGGATTCTTTATTTGGATCCGTGAGACTATTGAAGTGGTGTTTCCTTGTTCTAGGATCCTTCATCTTGGTTTTAAATCATTGGGTTTAGACATTACTTCGGTGCTTCTTAATCCTTTCAAAATGGTAGCAACATACCCCTTTTGTGATTTCTTTCTATCAAAGAATCATACCGATGGTTGATTCGTGCGCGATACACTGCGGATCGAAAAAGTTTTAGCCGTTCCAACAAATTTTTTTGAATTGAAAATTTGCTCGAATCGGACCCTTTCAATTTCTATATCGAAGATATACTTACGAAGTTGTTCCAATTTATTGATTGGTATTAACCCTAGATCGTTGCCCCTGAGAAATTAATCAATACTTTCTACTCGAGCTCCATCACGAACTATTTACATTTTACATTACAACCCAATAAAAAAAGAAGGGTTCTAGTAGAACAGAAAAACGACGTCGAGCCAAGAGCACCTTCATTCCTATATAAAATGGTGGATGTAAGAATCCACACCGGATCGTGTCCTTCAAGTCGCACGTTGCTTTCTACCACATCGTTTTAAACGAAGTTTTACCATAACATTCCTCTAATTTGGAACCAGTATGGAATTGATTCCATTATGGAATCATGAATAGTCATTGGTTCGATCGGTACAGAAACATAGTGATTTATATTTTTATTATCTACATCTACATAGATAATAAAAATTTTTCTGAAGAAATATTAGCAAGACCCGAGCTTTTTTGTATGAATGGAACATTTTTTTATAAATATCTCTCTCAAAAAAATATCTAACAGAAATATTAAGAAATCTAAATATAGAAATAACATAACTAACAGAAATCACACGAAAAAAGAAATTCTATTTGACTCTTCAAGTGACTCAATAAGACAGACTGACCCATTCCAACTTCCCAAAACTTTACAAAGATTCAATCCAGAGGGAATCATTACAAATCTTGATACTTGAAAAAGTTTATTACTTGTACATCATTATTTGAGTCAAGTTTTACAGTAAAGACCCCATTTATTATCAATTATCATAATAAAGATAATTTTCTGTTTATTTTCGAATGGATTCCAATGGAATTGTCAATGATGTAAAGCAAATAATCTAAATAGATCGAACAATAAAAAGAAAGATCATTGTTAAATATTTCAAATTGAATATTTTAGGGATGCCAATTTTTTTCACAAAAAGAGAAACACTTTTTGTCACTGAAATAGGATAACAATACATACCTATAGGCTAAGCACTTCCTCTTTTATATGTATTTTCATATTTTGTTTAACCTGAGGTTAAGTAATCTTTCTACAGATCTATGTCCCATCTTATCTTTATCTGGATTACAAAAGGGTTTAGTTACTTTTGCATGTCATTTGAACTCGATTTAGTTCAGTTTGTGAAAAATTCAGATATGCTTCCGAAAAGAATCATTAAAAAAAAAAAATAGGAATCATTTTCTATCCAATATTAGACCTTGAAACAGAACCTTATTGAACAAAAAAGAAGTATTCGGATACAAGGGATATGCTCTGGGACGGAAGGATTCGAACCTCCGAATAGCGGGACCAAAACCCGTTGCCTTACCGCTTGGCTACGCCCCATTTCTATTTGTATTGGACACTAATACTAATAAAGAATAATATTGGTATTAAGTGTTCGTCAATTCCAGTCCAACTATCTATAGAAAATCTTTCTTCTTTATATTATAGAATTTATTTTTATAAAATTGATTGTAGATTTATAGAATTTATGATAGATTCGTTGATAAGATTTTGACATGTGTATATCTATAATTCAACTGAATTTATTGATCATTACATATAATTCAATTAAGATATTGTATGAAAGTATGATTTCTTCTATTCTCCTTTGAGAATTGGAGGATTTTTGATTGAGCGGAAAAAGAAGGATTTTTTTGTCTACCTTACTTTCTTCATTTTTCCTTATATCAATAACTCAATCAAAATGCAATTATCTCGACGAAAAAAAATGTCTGTTATGCTTAATATCTTTAGTTTGATCTGTCTTAATTCTGCCCTTTATCCGAGTAGTCTTAGTCTTTTCTTCGCCAAATTGCCCGAAGCCTATGCTTTTTTGAATCCAATCGTAGATGTTATGCCAGTCATACCCCTGTTCTTTTTCCTTTTAGCCTTTGTTTGGCAAGCTGCTGTAAGTTTTCGATAAGATCTTTAATAGTAGCCTATAAAATTCATGATTGATTCGAAAAAAATGATAACAATTGATAAGATCAAATAAGTCTGCTAGTATGAACCTTCAATTCAAACATTGAAATTATCGGATAGCCGCGAGAAATACGGCTCGCCCCCCCATTCCCCCATTTGAATCCTTTTTCCTGCGAAATACCTTATTAGATTAGCTTAAGGTCGCTTACAATATCTAATTGTGGGTATGAAAGTGATTTGTGGTAATCAAAGACTCTTATTAACTATTTCAACTTCATTTGAATTTCTGAACATTCTTTTCTATAATTCATTTCTTGGTGTCAAATATAATTCATTTCTTGGTGTCAAAATAGGATATGTTATATAAAAATGGAGGATCTATTATCTTTTCTCGTTTTTTTTTTTTCAAAAAATGATCTTGGAGGTTGTGTAATGCTTACTCTCAAACTTTTCGTTTATACAGTAGTAATATTCTTTGTTTCTCTATTCATCTTTGGATTCCTATCCAATGATCCAGGACGTAATCCTGGACGTGAAGAATAAAATAAAAATTTCGTTTTTCTTGCTTGATTTTACAATTTTCTTAATATTTTAGCAATATTTTATTTTAGCTATTCCATACGTTTAACTAGGAAAAAAAAAGAAACAGGGGTTTGCTAAATTGGAAAGAAAAAAATATAAAGTCATCAACGGAAAGAGAGGGATTCGAACCCTCGGTACGAATAAATCGTACAACGGATTAGCAATCCGCCGCTTTCGTCCACTCAGCCATCTCTCCCAATTGAAAAAGATAATTACTATGTTACATTACACATCAAGTAAGGATTAAAGAAAGTATTTCTTTCACATTCTTTATCGTTATTATATAATTAGCAATTCCATTTAGATGCTCGAAAGATCCAAATAGAAAGATAAATAAAGAAGACCTTCTTTCTTTTATTTTGTTCGAAGTGGCCTTTTGGCCTGGCCCGGCCAATATCCAGCCGGGCCTTTTTTGTTCCAAAGAATTCCCTTTTTTTTTTATTTATAGGCAACATATTCTAAACAGCCAATTTAATATCTGTGTAATAATTTCCGTTCTGGGGTTTACATATACTTATCATTTTTGTTATAATGGAAATTGAGAAGGATTTTTGATTCAAAAGAATCAATTAAGTATGCATCGATTTGTATTTTCTTATGTCATTAAGCAAACAAAATTTTATATTCAAATCCAAGAAGCATTCACGAATTATCAGTCAACGAATAGTTAATGGTTCCCATTTGTGATCAATTTTGGTTTTTTTGAGTGAAAATATACATTTTTTCAATATAAAAGCGAGGAGAAGCTTTTTGGCATTGTGTGTTTTGAGATACTATACAATCAATCGAAGGGGTAGATCAAATACAATCAAAAGGGGAAAGGGGATTTCTTTTATAATTTTTCTAATTTTATAAAAAGGATTAAAAAAGGGATGCAAGTACAATAAACTAAAATTTAGTAATCCAACCCAAAAAGGGACATTTTTCTCCTATTGTATATCGTTTTGGCGGCATGGCCGAGTGGTAAGGCGGGGGACTGCAAATCCTTTTTCCCCAGTTCAAATCTGGGTGCCGCCTCATCAACAAACGAATCGAAATCTCTTATTCTGTTCTGCTGATATAATTCAACCAAATTTGACCCAGCAAAACAGAATAAGGGGACTGTTAATACTTGGTTGATTCTAAACATCCGTTCTGGGGATTTTGTAAAAGATTGGAAATCTTTGAATCCAAAATGAAAAGAAAAAAAAGATTAGAATGGTTGAAGCAAGACTTCCCGATTCCTTTCTACTACTAATGTAATGTCTACTAATTCGGTCTTGATTGGATAGCCGGCAGATAATTCAACTACTAGTTGGGGGAAGTTCTTTCTATACTGTAATATACATATATAGACTCGCGAGAATCTCTGAGTGTTCAGGCATTTAATCACTATTAGATTGAGATTGATTATTTTATTAGATTGAGATTGATAATTTACTTTTTTATATTATAGAAAAAAAAATGATTTTTTTTTTTGAAACCCCTCGTCAAAAGTATAATATACTATCTACCAACTCCTTCAGAGAGCCAATCGGGAAAGGGTACGGATTAGATCAAATAGGAAAAAGTTTGTAATAGATAGCAATTGATCTATTTTGACTTTTAAAGGCAAGAAAAAAAGGAATGGGCCCTCTTTTTTTTATTACTAAATGTTCCATTGTAGTGTGATTGTTTATTTTACTTGTGTTTAGTCTTTCCCGATTAGAAATCATAAATCGTATAGGAATTTTTGAAATGGATTTATTTGATTGGTTCATCAATAGTGTTCGGCCAGAATCCCTTTTTGACTCTAGACCATTAATTCTACTATTATTAGTGAGCAATAATGGAATAATTCTATCATAGAGATAAGGGACATAATTCACATGGATATAATAAGTCTCGCTTGGGCTGCTTTAATGGTAGTCTTTACATTTTCCCTTTCACTCGTAGTATGGGGAAGAAGTGGACTTTAGAAGCACTCCTAATTTAGTTGAGGAATGAAACGGTATCAATTGTTTTATAGATCGTTCTGCAACGCATTTTTTATTCGAATTGAAATCATTTTAAAAGAAAAACATCTTCATTTCCAAATTCCATAAAACAATTATTTAAGATTCATCAGAATAAATAGATGTATCAAATAAATAGAATTGGGGCCTACGTCAATTCTATATATGGATTAATAACTAAATATAAAATATATTGAAGATAGAAGCTAATATAGTATACCAACTTTATTAGAAACAATTTTATACACTACTATAACACTAGTATGGTAAGTAAGAAAATTCTTTCTTACTTACCATACTCTCGGATCTCATAGAATACCGCCGATTATAGCCCCTTTGTTTTCATTTAAGACGCAAAAATAGAATACTTTTCGTTTGATTTCTTCAACTATTGATAAGAATTAAGAAGTCAAGTTTCATTTAAAGTAATTAATCATTTTGACTGACTGTTTTTACGTAAATTATAAGTAGAAAAGCAGTAGGAACTAAAATGAACAGTGCAGTAGCAATAAATGCAAGAATATTTACTTCCATAATCTCATAGTTTTTTTTTATTTCACAATAACTCGGGATTTAATCCCATCGAGATGATCAATTTTTCAATAAATTTTTCACTTGTCCATTCAATGAATGCATTACCTATCGATGATCTTCAATCAGATCAATATCATGAATAACAATATCTGAGCTATTAAATTAATTCGTCGTCGAGAATTGAATATATTGAATAGTATAACATAGGAACATCTTTTATCCATACCGAATCCAATCTTGGATTGCCGGACCAATAAACAATTCCTTATTTATCCTTCTTTTCTAGAACCTACCTTAGGTCTTCCTTATAGAACCATCAAACGAAGTATCATCTAACCACCCGCCCGAACTACAAAATCCCAAGAAACAATACAAGCGAAGTGGAAAAAGAAAAGAGAGGAATTAGGTTCTAAATTTTCATGATCTAAATTTCTTTGAAAGACAAAGAAGTATGAGAAAGATGAGTCGCGGGAGAAAATATGGAATCTTCTCTTCACTATTTTAGTTATTTTCATTTTAGTTTAGGGTTTATTCTTTCTTCGACAGAATCCTGAATAAGGGAAACCCCTTCGGAATTCAATAATGCTCTCTGTCCCTTCTTTCACAGAAAATGGAGAGGCGAGTTTATGTACTTATTGGATCCGTCGGGACTGACGGGGCTCGAACCCGCAACGTCCGCCTTGACAGGGCGGTGCTCTTGCCTATTGAACTACAATCCCAGGGAAATCGTAAAAAATATAGCATGAATTTTGGATTCTTTTTGATTCTCTCGTATCAGGTATTTCTTAAGAACAAGAGGGTTCTACCATCTGATAGTAGATTGACAAATTGTTGGGCCGAGCTGGATTTGAACCAGCGTAGACATATTGTCAACGAATTTACAGTCCGTCCCCATTAACCACTCGGGCATCGACCCAACGCCTAATTCATTTTAGACGTTCGATAATCAACTTCCTTTCGTTTCCCAGGCAGATTTGACAAATACATCTCACTTGATATAAAATACAAAGTCCCACCGAGTAGACTATTAGAAGGACTTGACAAATATGGATCACTTGATAGAAAATCACACTCCTATAGTCTTGGTACACCCCTAGAGGGACTTGAACCCTCGTTTTCTCCGTGAAAGAGAGAGGTCGTAACCACTGGACCATAGGGGCCTATGGCTACCTTGATTCATAAATCAACTAGAAATAATAGGTCCCGGCCACCTTTAGGAAATAAAAAAGCGCTAGAAATACAATAGGTAATAAGACAAATACGATAGGTAATTATAATTAATGTCTAAGGCTGCCTTAACTTAATGTAACTCAAGCCGAGAGCCACCTTTAGGAAATGAATAGGAGATTAATCAAACCGAAAAACTCGTTAACTATTCTGGAGGTTAATGGTAATCAAACTTTACCATTAAATTACAATCTTGAAACTTTATTTCGTTGGTCTTTTTCGTCTTTATCTCTCTTATTCACAAAGGGTTCTGCGTTGGATCCAAGATCCTTTACTCTCCAGTGGATTCAAGGTGCTTTACTAAAATATGATTTGACCACTTAAATTATATTGCGCCCTACGTCATACTGTCAATTGACGACAGGATAGGAAGGCAATAAAAGAAGAGAGAAGACGGAAATCATAGATTAGGTATATACGCGCGTTAAGTTTCAATTAATAACAACATTCATATAGTTTTCTGGTATTCAATATTCAAGTAGATTAGAA